ATTTATATTAAAATTTAAAAATTATGATTTGGTTAAAAATGGTATATCTATAGATAATAATTAATATTTATATATATATCTATAAATAATTTAATAATTATTAAATATACTTTATATATTTATATATAATATAATAAATTTAATCAAACGATAGATTAAAATAATAATGTTATTTAAATAAATAAAAAATAATTATAATAATTTAAAATTAATATTATAAAATTTATAAAATTATATTTATAATTATTATTAATATATATATATATTTATTAATTAAAAATATTTTAAATTATTAATATTTATTTATAATAATTAATATTTATATATATATCTATAAATAATTTAATAATTATTAAATATACTTTATATATTTATATATAATATAATAAATTTAATCAAACGATAGATTAAAATAATAATGTTATTTAAATAAATAAAAAATAATTATAATAATTTAAAATTAATATTATAAAATTTATAAAATTATATTTATAATTATTATTAATATATATATATATTTATTAATTAAAAATATTTTAAATTATTATATAAAAAAAAAAAAAAAAAAAATTATTATATTATTATTATTATTAAATAAAAATTAAAAAAATTATTTATAAAATTATTTCTGGTTTTTTATTTATTAAATGTTTAAAATTATATGTAAATTTTTATATAAATAAGTTTAATTTTTAAATAAGTTAATGATTAAGATAATTATAATAATTAATTTTAATATTAATTTTAAATAAATTTAATTTTAGAAATATTATTTTAATTTTAATTAAAATTGTGCCAGCAATAGCGGTTAAACAATTGATATAAATAAATATAAATTTAAATTTTAAATAAATTATTAAAAAAAAATATAAAATTTTTAATTTAATTAAATAGGTAAAATTAAATAATTGAATTAAATTTATAATATTAATAATGTTTAAAAAAATTTTTGATAAAACTAGGATTAGATACCCTATTATTTAAATTAATAATTTAATTTAATTAAATTAGTAAAATTAAAATTTGAAAATTAAAGAATTTGACGGTATTTAAATCAATTTAGAGGAATTTGTTTGTTAATTGATAATCCACAATATAAATTACTTATTTTAATATTTGTATATCGTTGTTATAAAAATATTTATTAATAATTTAAAATATTTAAAAATTTAAATTTAAATTTATATCAAATCAAGATACAGTTTATTAATAAGAATTAAAATGAATTACAATAAGTTAATTATTTATAATATTTTAATTTAAAATTAATTTATTAAATTGGATTTAAATGTAATTAATAATAGTTATTATTAATGATTAATGTTTTTAAATAAGTACATATTGCCCGTCACTCTTATTAATATAAATTAAGATAAGTCGTAACATAGTAGAAGTATTGGAAAATGTTTCTAGAAATATATATATATATATAATTTAATTACAAATTAAAGCTAATTTAGTATTTTATTTACAGTAAAAAGTTTGATTAAAAATTTTAATCTAATTTGATAATTATTTATTTTATAAATTAATTATTGTATTTATTTAATAATTTAGTTTAATTAAAATAATATTTAATTTAATTTAAGTTTGAGTAATTAATTTAATTAGAAATAATATTTAAATTTATAGTTGATTAGTAAATTGATTGAATTTTTAAAAAAGTTAAAAATTATAAATTTTTTAAAGTAAATTTAATTTATTGTATCTTGTGTATCAGAGTTTAATAAATAAATTAAATTAATTTTTAAATCTCGAAAAAAATTAAGAGATAAAAATTAATATTTTATTAATGTGAAATAATTATAAATAATTGATTTTTAGTAATGAAAAGTTATTCGTTTTTTTTTATATCTAGTTTTTAAAGAAATAAATTTAATTTACAATTTAATTTATTTTATTAATTTATTTTATATATTAATAAGATTTATAAATATATGTATATAGATTAAATTGTTATATATGTAGGGTTAAGCTTATATATAAAAATTTATATTTAATTAATAAAAATTAATAAAATTATAAAATTGAAATTTTTAATTATTTAAGTTATTAATTTATTATTTATTAATTTAAATTATTATTTAATTTATATTAAATTAATTATTTATTTAAAAATTTTTATTAATTTTTAATAAAAATTAATAATGTTAAAATTAGTATAATTAATGTTATAATTTTTAGATTTAATTAAATTAAAATTAATAAATTAGGCAAAACTTAATTATTTATAAAATTAATTTATTTCACATGTTTAACAAAAACATGTCTTTTAGTTTTAAATTTAAAGTCAAATCTGCCCACTGAATTTAAATTTAAAGGGCTGCGGAATTTTAACTGTACGAAGGTAGCATAATAATTTGTTTTTTAATTGAAAACTAGAATGAATGATTTCATGAGAATAAAACTGTATAAATTTTATTAATTGAATTTATTTTTTATATTAAAAAATATAAATAAATTTAAAAGACGAGAAGACCCTTTAGATTTTGAACTAATTAAATTTAAAATTTAAATTTATTTATAATTATTAAAATTTAATTAATTTTAATTGGGGTGATTTATAAATTTATGAAACTTTAATTTATAAATATGTTTAATTTTAATTAGAGATTTATGGTAATGATTTATTAATATGGATTAGATGATTAAATTACCTAAGGGATAACAGCGTTATTTAGATTTTTAGTTCTAATAGAAATTTAAGATTGCGACCTCGATGTTGGATTAAAATTTATATTAAATGCAAGAGTTTAATTATTTAGTCTGTTCGACTATTAAAATTTTACATGATCTGAGTTCAAACCGGTGTGAGCCAGGTTGGTTTCTATCTTTAATAATAATATTAATATTTTAGTACGAAAGGATTGAATATTAAAAATAATAAATTTTAATTTAAATGATTAATAATAATTAATTTTTATTATATTAAATAATTATTTTGGCAGAATTATATGCATTGAATTTAGAATTCATATATATATATTAAATATATATAAATAATATATTCAAATAGTTGATTTATTAGTTTTAAATATAAATATATTAATTTTAATAATTGGTGTTTTGATTGGTGTAGCTTTTTTAACTTTATTAGAACGTAAGGTTTTAGGGTATATTCAATTTCGAAAAGGTCCTAATAAATTAGGATTAATGGGTATTGTTCAACCTTTTAGAGATGCTATTAAGTTGTTTAGAAAAGAGTATTATTTACCAGAAAAATCTAATTTTTTTTATTATATGATTTCACCTATTTTTAGATTGTTTTTATCATTATTTATTTGAATGATCTTTCCTTACATAGAGGGGTTAAATTTTTTAAGGTTGAGTTTTTTGTTTTTTTTAAGTTTGCTTGGGTCTGGGGTTTATATGATTATAATGAATGGTTGATCTTCAAATTCTAATTATGCCTTACTTGGTTCTTTGCGTGGAATTGTTCAAACCTTATCTTATGAAGTTTCTTTAATTTTTCTTTTTTTATGTGTTATTTTGATAGTTATAAGATTTAATCTAATAGATTTAATTGTTATTCAAAAATACATAATAATATTTTTTTTATTAATTCCTATTAGAATAAGGATATTTGTAACTTTATTAGCTGAATGTAATCGTACTCCTTTTGATTTTTCTGAGGGAGAGAGAGAATTAGTTTCAGGGTTTAATATTGAATATGGGGGGAGAGAGTTTGCTTTGATTTTTTTAGCTGAATATAGAATAATCTTATTTCTTAGTTTTATTTATGTTTTATTTTTTTTTATATATTCAGGGGTTTATAGTTATATATTTTTTTTAAAAATTAGATTAATTAGTTTTTTGTTTATTTGAGTTCGAGGTATATTACCTCGATTTCGTTATGATAAGTTAATGTATTTGACTTGAAAAATTTTTTTACCTTTATCTTTAAATTTATTTTTATTTATTGTTTGTTTAATTTTAATTTAGGTTAAATTTCAATTAATAATTTAATTAGAATAATAATTTTGGAGATTATAAGTATAAGTTTATTTATTTAATTGAATTTAAATTTCCGTAAAATAAGTAAAATTTAAAAAAATCCTATCTTAATGTAATTTGTATTTAATTGTAAAATTTTAAAATTTTATTCAAGGTATCTATACGTAAAAAAAAATTTTTTTTATAAAAATATATGTGATAGAATTTAAATTTCCGTAAAATAAGTAAAATTTAAAAAAATCCTATCTTAATGTAATTTGTATTTAATTGTAAAATTTTAAAATTTTATTCAAGGTATCTATACGTAAAAAAAAAWTTTTTTTTATAAAAATATATGTGATAGAATTTAAATTTCCGTAAAATAAGTAAAATTTAAAAAAATCCTATCTTAATGTAATTTGTATTTAATTGTAAAATTTTAAAATTTTATTCAAGGTATCTATACGTAAAAAAAAATTTTTTTTATAAAAATATATGTGATAGAATTTAAATTTCCGTAAAATAAGTAAAATTTAAAAAAATCCTATCTTAATGTAATTTGTATTTAATTGTAAAATTTTAAAATTTTATTCAAGGTATCTATACGTAAAAAAAAATTTTTTTTATAAAAATATATGTGATAGAATTTAAATTTCCGTAAAATAAGTAAAATTTAAAAAAATCAATAGAAATATAATTTTCTTTCTTAAGTTTTCAAAACAAATGCTTTTCAAGCTCATTAATTTATTGATCGATTAAGTTTTTTCAATACATTCTAAAAATAGGATTTATTAAAAAATAACTAAAATATAAAACTGTGAATACTTGACCAATATTGACAAAAGGAAATTCGATAGGTTTAGATCCAATTCAGGTTAAAATTAAAAATATAGAAAAAAAAATTCAAAATAAAATTTTATTAAAAAAAAAATATGAATTTCCTTGAATAGATTTATTAAATAAAAAAGGTATAAAAAATAAAATTAGAATTGATATTAATAAAGCAATTACACCTCCTAATTTATTAGGAATTGAGCGTAAAATTGAATAAGCAAATAAAAAATATCATTCAGGTTGAATATGGGGTGGGGTTGAAAGAGGATTAGCAATTATAAAATTATCTGGATCTATTAAATTAAATGGATATATTAAAGAAAATATAATTAAAATTAATATTATTAATAATATTCCTAATAAGTCCTTTAAAGTAAATAAAGGATGGAATGGGATTTTATCTAAATTTTTATTAATTATTAAAGGATTATTTGATCCGGTTTGGTGAAGGAAAAAAATATGAATAATTACTATTAGGGCAATAATTATAGGAAGAATAAAATGAATAGAGAAAAATCGATTTAATGTTACATTATTGATAGTAAATCCTCCTCAAATTCACTGAACTAAGTCTAATCCAATATAAGGGATAGCTGATATTAAATTTGTAATGACAGTAGCACCTCAAAATGATATTTGTCCTCATGGAAGAACGTAACCTAAAAAAGCTGTTCCTATAGTAATTAGTAAAATTATTACTCCAATTGATCATGTATGAATAAAATTATATGATTCAAAATAAATATTTCGGCCAATATGTAAATAAATACAAATAAAAAATATTGATGCTCCGTTAGCATGAATAATTCGATATAATCATCCGAATTCAACATTTCGATTAATATTAATAATTCTATCAAAAGCTAAATTAATATTTGGACAATAATGTATTGATAAAAATAAACCTGTGAAAATTTGAATTATTAAACATAGTCCAAGTAATGATCCGAAATTTCATCAAAATGTAATATTAGATGGTGTAGGAAGTTTAACTAAAGAGTTATTTAATAAATTTATAATAATATTTTTTTTAGAAATTTTCATTATTAATTTAATATAGAAATTCGTAAGGGACCTTTATTAGAATTTGTTATTAAAGTAACTATAAATAATAATAAAAATAAATAAATAATTAATATAATAGAGATTTTAAATCTTATATTATTATATATTTTAGATATATTAATTATTTCGTTAGAAAAAAAAATATTAATTTTATTAATTTCTATTAAATTTATTTTTATTCATTTTAAGTTATTTAATCTAAAAATTATGATTATGAAAATTATTAATGAAAATATAAATAAATTAATATTAAGTAAAATGATTTTATTGGAGGCAATTGAACATATGTATATAAATAAAATTAAAATTCCCCCCAATATAATTAAGTAAAGAATATATGATAATCAAAAGAAATTTAAAAAAAAAGTTATTAAAATACAAATAATTAATGATTGAATTAATAATATTAATCCTATATTCAGAGGATTATTAATAAAGTATATTAATATAGAAATTGTAAATATTAGAGTTAATAAGTAAATTTTTATAATTTCAATATAATTATGAAAAATTATTTTGAGAGTTTTTAAAGATCATGTCTTAAGATTGATTTACAAAATCAATATTTTAAATTAAATTATAAAAACTAATGATTATATTTAATATTTTAATTTCATTTTTATTTATTTTAGTAAATTTTATATTTGTAATTAAACGTAAACATTTATTAAATATATTGTTAGTTTTAGAATTTTTAATATTACTTTTATTTTTATTTATATTCATAATTTTTATAAATATTTATAATGAACTTTATTTTTTGATAATATTTATAGTATTTATAGTGAGAGAAGGAGTTTTAGGTATTACTATTTTAGTTATATTAATTCGGAATGTGGGTAGAGATTATTTTTATGTTTTTAATTTTTTAATATGTTAAAAATTTTTTTTATAAGATTTTCTTTTTTTTTTATTATTAAAAAGTGATGATTGGTGTATATCAGCATATTGTTAGTATTTTTTTTTATATCTATAAATTCATGTAATTTATTTATATTTAGGAATTTATTTAATTGATTGGGTATAGATTTTTTAAGATTTTCAATAGTTTTATTATCATTATGAATTTGTAGATTAATTATTTTAGCTAGATTTATATTATTTAATTATAATTTATTCTCTTTATTATTTATATTTAATTTATTATTTATATTAATTAGTTTAATATTAGCTTTTTTTTCTATAGATATTTTTTTTTTTTATTTATTTTTTGAAAGAAGAATTTTACCAGTATTATTTATAATTTTAGGGTGGGGGTATCAACCTGAGCGTATTCAGGCTGGTATTTATTTGATTTTTTATACTTTATTTGTTTCTCTTCCTTTATTATTAGGAATTTTTTTAGCTTTTTTTTATTTTGATTCTTTTAGATTTATTATATTTAAGGATATAAATAATTTAATTTTATATTTTTTAATAATTTTAGCTTTTTTAGTAAAAATACCTATATTTTTATTTCATTTATGATTGCCTAAGGCTCATGTTGAAGGTCCTGTATCTAGATCAATAATTTTAGCTGGGGTTATATTAAAATTGGGAGGTTATGGTTTAATGCGAATTATAAAATTAATATTAACTGTTTCCTTAAAGTTTAATTTAATTTGAATTATTATCTCTTTAGTTGGGGGAAGATTAATTAGATTACTATGTCTTCATTTAATAGATATAAAAATATTAATTGCTTACTCATCAGTAGTTCATATGAGATTAGTATTGGGGGGTATTATAACATTAAATTATTATGGATTTATAGGAAGATTGATTTTAATAATTGGTCATGGATTATGTTCTTCAGGATTATTTGTATTAATTAATTTAATATATGAACGGTTAGGAAGACGAAGAATATTAATTAATAAGGGGTTATTAAATTTAATACCTAATTTATCATTATGGTGATTTTTATTATTAAGTTCAAATATAGCCGCTCCTCCTTCTTTAAATTTATTTGGTGAAATTAGATTGTTAATGAGAATTATTTCTTGATCTAAAATTTCTATAGTATTTTTAATAATTATTTCTTTTTTTAGAGCAGCTTATAGATTATATATTTTTACATTTAGTCAACACGGTATAATCAATAAGGGAGTTTATAATTTTAATAATGTTAATTTGCGAGAGTATCTATTATTAATAATTCATTGAATTCCATTAAATTTATTAATTTTTAAGGTTGATTATTTTTTTATTTGAAATTAATTTAAATAATTTAAGTAAAATATTAATTTGTGGAATTAAAAATGTTTATAAAACTTTAGATAAATTTATATTAAGAATTATATATTAGAATTTAGATCTTTGTTATTATTTATTTTAAGATTATTTGGGATTATTTTAGGAAGATATATGATTTTTTCAGGATTTAGATTTTTTATTGAATTTGATTTAATTAGATTAAATTCTAGTTCTTTTAGTTTAATTTTTTATTTTGATTGAATATCATTATATTTTTTATTTATTGTTTCATTGATTTCAAGGATAGTTATTTTTTACAGAAAGAGTTATATAAGAGGTGAATTATATATAAATCGATTTATTTTTTTAATTTTATTATTTGTCTTATCAATAATTCTTTTGATTTTTAGTTTAAATTTGATTGCAATTTTATTGGGTTGAGATGGACTAGGATTAGTTTCATTTTGTTTAGTTATTTTTTATCAAAATTTCAAGTCTTTTAATTCAGGAATGCTTACTATTTTAAGTAATCGTATTGGAGATGTAATACTATTAATCTCTATTTCATGAATATTAAATTTAGGAAGATGAAATTTTATAATATATATTTTAATTATAAATTCAGAAAAATTTATAGGATTTATTATAATTTTAGTAATATTAGCAGCTATAACTAAGAGAGCCCAAATTCCTTTTTCTGCATGATTACCTGCTGCTATGGCGGCTCCTACTCCTGTATCTTCTTTGGTTCATTCTTCTACTTTAGTTACAGCTGGGGTATATTTACTGATTCGATTTGATTATTTATTATATGTCAATTTATTTAAGGAAATTTTACTAATTTTATCTATATTAACTATGTTTATAGCGGGTATTTCAGCTAATTATGAATATGATTTAAAAAAAATTATTGCCCTATCTACTCTTAGACAATTAGGGCTAATAATAGGTATTTTATGTTTAGGTTATAGAAACTTAGCTTTCTTTCATCTTTCCACTCACGCTATATTTAAGGCCTTACTTTTTATATGTGCTGGAGCAATTATTCATAATTTAAATAATAATCAAGATATTCGATTAATGGGAGAGTTAAGTAAATTTATACCCCTAATTTCTATTAATTTTAATATCTCCAATTTAGCCTTATGTGGTGTTCCATTTATGTCTGGATTTTATTCTAAGGATTTAATTTTAGAGGTTATTTTATTTTCTGATATTAATATATTGGTTTTTTTTTTTTTTTTTTTTTCTACAGGTTTAACTGTTAGTTATACAGTTCGTTTATTATATTTTAGAATATTTAAATCTATTAATTTTAGTAAAATTTTTTTATTATATGATAAAGATTTGATTATATTATTGGGAATATATTTTCTTTTAATGATATCTATTATTAGAGGTAGTTTATTAAATTGATTGATTATGCCTGTATTTTATATAATTTATTTAAATCCTTTAATAAAATTTATAGTTTTTATTTTTTTAATTATAGGTTTTTTATTAGGAGTGATAATTTCATTAATAAATTTAATTTTTAATAATTTTTTTTTATTTAAAATTTATTCATTTTTGGGTTTAATGTGATTTATTCCTTTATTATCATTATATGGTATAAATTTATTAATTTTAAATTTATCTTTTAAGGTAATAAAAATTTTAGATAGTGGTTGATTAGAAGAAATAGGAGGAATAAATATATATAATAAATTTATATTATATAGAAAATTGAATTATTATTTTTATTTTAATTCTATAAAATTATTTATTTTTTTTTTTATTATAATTTATTTAATTATATTTATGCTATATTTAAATAACTTAAAAAGAGTGTTATATTGAAGATATAAAAGTAATCATTAATGATTTTTAAATGATGATTTATAAATTTATTAATAAATATTTTTTCAGTGAAAATGAAATGTTTTAATTTAAACTATTATAAATTTATATTGAATTTATGTTAGTTTAAGAAATATAAATGAATTAATTCACTTTATTTTAAATTAGAAGTTTAAATTATATTATTTCTTTAATTGGAAAATTAATTTTCTTTGTAGTTATTAACAGTAACTAACCTCAGTATTGGTTTCAATTAAAAATAAGGGAAATTTTCCTATTATTAAGTCGAAATTAATTTTAATTATTATTAATTCTTATTTAAGATTAATTGAATATCAATTTTTATTAATTGCAATTTAATTATTTTATATAAATTATAATCCTATTTATTTAAAACTTTCAATTTAGTAAAGATTGATTTCATTCATAATAAATTCCTATAATTAAAATAATTATAATTGATGTTATTGAAAAAAATCAAATATTTTTATTAATTAATTTATAAATAATAATAATAGGTAAAATAATTGAGATTTCTACATCAAAGATTAAAAAGATAATTGTAATAATAAAAAATTGGAGAGAAAAAGGTATTCGTGAAGATGATTGTGGATTAAATCCACATTCAAATGGTGCTAATTTTTCTCGATCATTTTTTTTTTTTTTTGAAATAATTATAGAAATAATAATTAAAATTCATGTAATTATTATAATGATAATAGCAAAGATTATTATTGATAAAATTATTTATATTATTTTTATAAACTTTTTAATTGGAAGTTAAATATACTTAATATATTATATAAATTAGTTATTTCATCAATATATAAATGTGAATAAAAAAATTCATACAACATCTACAAAATGTCAGTATCAAGAAGCTGCTTCAAATCCAAAATGATGATTTAAAGAGAAATGATTTTTTATTATTCGATTTAAACAAACTATTAGAAATAAAGTTCCAATTAAGACATGTAATCCATGGAATCCTGTAGCTACAAAAAAAATAGATCCAAAAACTCTATCTGCAATTGAAAAAGGTGCTTGAATATACTCATAACCTTGAATTAAGGTAAAATAAATTCCTAATAAAATAGTAATTAATAGTCTTTGATTTGCTCTATAAAATTTATTTTCTAATAAGCATTGATGACTTCATGTTACAGAAATTCCAGAAATTAATAAAATTAATGTATTTAATAATGGAATATGGAATGGATTAAATATTTGAATATTCATAGGTGGTCATATACTTCCTAATTCAATATTGGGGGATAATCTTCTATGGAAAAATGTTCAAAAAAATGATAAAAAGAAAAATACTTCTGATAAAATAAATAGGATTATTCCTCATCGTATATTTATATTAACTATAATTGTATGTAATCCTTGAAATGTTCTTTCTCGAGAGACATCTCGTCATCATTGATATATTGATATTAAAATAATTATTAAGCCTAATATTATTAGATAATTAAATTTGAATTCTTTAAATCATTTAATTATTCTTATTATAAAGATTATTGTTCCAAATGCTCTAGTTAATGGTCATGGACTATAGTTTACTAGATGAAAGGGATGATTTGAATGGTTTATCATTAATGATTAAAATTAATGGATTTCAGATATATAAAGTGTAGATAAAATTGTGAAAACATAAGTTTGAATAATTCTAACAGAAATTTCTAGTGTAAATAAAAGAATCTCTATGATAATAAGAATTGATACTAAAATATTAGATAATCTATTTCCATTAGATGATAAAAGAGTAATTAATAAGTGACCTGCAATTATATTAGCAGTTAATCGAATAGCAAGAGTTCCTGGTCGAATTATATTTCTAATTGTTTCAATTAATACTATGAATGGTATTAAAATGATGGGAGTTCCATTTGGAATTAAATGAGAGAATATGTTTTGAGTTTTATTTAATCAGCCAAAAAATATTAATGTTAATCAAATAGGTAATGAAAAAGATAAATTAAAAATTAAGTGTCTTGTTGATGTAAAAATATAAGGGAAAAGACCTATAAAATTATTAAAGAATATTATAAAAAAAATTGATACAAAGAAAATTGAATTTCCTTTGAAGGACTTTAATTTTAATAAATTATTAATTTCTAGTTTAATAAATTTATTAATTAAATTATAAAATATAACTATTCGGTTAGGAATTAATCAAAAATTTAGAGGAAAGAAAATAAAAATAATTATTGATCTAATTCAATTTAAATTTAAATTAAAAATTGATGATGATGGGTCAAATGTGGAAAATAAATTATTTATCATTTTCAATTATTATTTTTTAGATTAAAGTTTATAGAAGATTTTTTTGAACTATTAATTGATATAGTTTTATTAAAATAAAAAAGATTTATAATAATAAAAAATAATCCTATAAAAAATATTATCAGAATTATTCAGTTTAAAGGTATTATTTGAGGAATAAAAGAATATATTTATGTACAATTTAAATTTGACAAATTTATGTTATTATTTTAACTAATTCTTTATATTCATTAGAAATAGACGCTAATTATTATGATATGGTTTAAGAGACCTATACTTGCTTTAAGTTATCTAATGAATTATTAGAATTTTTTAATTCATTTAATGAAATAATTTAAATTAATTCTTTCGATGCAAATTGGTATAAATCTATGATTTGTTCCACAAATTTCTGAGCATTGACCAAAAAATAATCCTGGTCGATTAATTAAAAAATTTAATTGATTTAATCGACCAGGGATTGCATCAGTTTTTACTCCTAAGGATGGAATAGTTCAAGCATGAATTGTATCTATAGACGAAATTAAGGATCGAATTTGAGTATTTATTGGAATAATAATTCGATTATCAACGTCTAGTAATCGAAATCTATTTGAATTAGATGTATTGTTAGATAATATAAATGAATCAAATTCAATATTTTTAAAATCATTATATTCATATGATCAATATCATTGGTGACCTATAATTTTTAATGTTAAACTAGGATTGTTAGTTTCATCCATTAAATAAAGTATATGAAGGGATGGGAATGCAATTATCAATAAAAAAAATCTAGGAATAATAGTTCAAATAAATTCAATATTTTGATTTTCTAAAAGATTGAAATTATAAAATTTATTAATTATATTAATAATAATTATGTAAAGTACATAATTAGAAATTAAAAAAATAATTATTATAGAATTATCATGGAAAAATAATAAATGTTCTATAAGAGGGGAACTTCTGTTTTGTAAGTTAATGTTTGATCATGTTGCAATTTCTAAAAAAAGATAAAAATCTTTATTGATGAAGCTTAAATTCATTACATTAAATTCTGTCATATTAGAAATTTAAATAAATTTTTGGGAGTTCGTTAAATCTATGTTCAAGAGGAGGAGTTTTTTGAATTCATTCAATTGAGAAAATCATTCTAGAAGAAAAAATTATATATTTTTTATTAATCATTCTTTCTCAAATTAAAAAAATTAAAATTATGATTCTTAAAATTGAAATTATTGATCCTAATGATGAAACTACATTTCATGAAAAGAATGAATCAGGATAATCTGAATATCGTCGAGGTATACCTGCTAATCCTAAAAAATGTTGAGGAAAGAATGTTAAATTTACTCCAATAAATATAGTGATAAATTGAATTTTTAAATAGAAATTATTTAAAGTTAAACCTGTAAATAAGGGATATCAATTTAAAAATCCAGCTATAATTGCGAATACAGCTCCTATTGATAATACATAATGGAAGTGAGCTACTACATAATATGTATCATGAAGAGAAATATCGATAGATGAATTTGATAAAATAATTCCAGTTAGTCCCCCAATAGTAAATAAGAAAATAAATCCAATAGTTCAATTTAATGATGGATTTAGTTTAATTAAAGCTCCATTTAAATTAGCTAATCATCTAAAAATTTTGATTCCTGTAGGAATAGCAATAATTATAGTAATTGATGTATAATAAGCTCGAGTATCAACATCTATACCTACAGTAAATATATGATGCCCCCAAACTACAAATCCTAATAATCCAATAGAAATCATAGCATAAATTATTCTTAATCTACCAAATGATTCCTTTTTTCTTCTTTCTTGAGTAGTAATTTGAGAGATAATACCAAAACCAGGTAAAATTAAAATATAAACTTCTGGGTGTCCAAAAAATCAAAATAAGTGTTGATATAAAATAGGATCTCCCCCTCCTGCGGGATCAAAAAATGAAGTATTTAAATTTCGATCAGTTAATAATATTGTAATTGCTCCTGCTAAAACTGGAAGTGATAATAGTAAAAGTACTGCTGTAATAAGAATTGATCAGACAAATAGTGGAATTATTTCAAAATTTAAATTTTTAAATTTTATATTTATAATTGTAGAAATGAAATTAATTGCTCCTAAAATTGATGAAATTCCTGCTATATGTAGAGAAAAAATAGTTAAATCTACAGATCTTCCTCTATGAGATAAATTAGAAGATAGAGGTGGATAAACAGTTCAACCTGTTCCTGCACCAGAGTTAGTAATTCTTCTTAATAATAAAAAAATAAGAGAAGGGGGTAGGAATCAAAATCTTAAGTTATTTATTCGAGGGAAAGCTATATCAGGAGATCCTAATATTAATGGAACAAGTCAGTTTCCAAATCCTCCAATTATAATAGGTATAACTATAAAAAAAATTATAATAAAAGCATGGGAAGTAACAATGACGTTATAAATTTGATCATTTCCAATGAATCTTCCTGGTGTTCTTAATTCAATTCGAATAATAAATCTTAATGATGATCCTAATAGTCCAGATCAAATTCCAAATATAAAGTATAATGTGCCAATATCTTTGTGGTTAGTTGAAAATAATCATTTTTTCATTTAAGTAATATGACTGATATTAAGTGATAAATTGTAAATTTATTTAAGAATTTGATTAAAAATTTTATTACTAGGTTTTATATTCTAATCAAGAATTTAAGTTGCAAACTTAATAATATAATTTTATTATTAAAACTTAAAAATTATTTTTTAATTTTAATTTTGAAAATTAATAGTTTAGTTAACTTAAAGTTTTTATATTTTAAAAAATTAAAATTAATATTCTTGAAAAAATTAATCTAAATAAAGAGAAATAAGAATAAATTAAATTTAAATGATTAATTTTATTTTTAATTAATCATTTATTTTCTAATTTGAGAGACATAATGAAAGGATATATTAATTGAATATAGTAATATAGATTAATTAATGAAGATATAATTATAACTATTACAATGATATTTCAATTTATAATTATATAAAATGAAATAATTCATTTAGTAATAAATCCAATAAATGGGGGCATTCCTCCTAAAGAAAGAAGATTTATAAAAATTATTAATATAATTAATTTATTAGGTTTGATTAAGTATAATTGATTAATAAAATATAAATTAAAATGATGAAAAATATTAAATAGACTATATAAAATTATCATATAAATAATAATAAAAAATAAAAATATATTTTCTCTAATTATAATTGATCTAAACATTCATCTAAAATTATAAATTGATGAATAAGTTATAATTTTTTGAATATTTAATTGATTTAATCCTCCTAATGAACCGAAAAAACAATTTAAAATAATAATAATAATAAAAAATTTAAAATTTAAATAGTAAGAAATTAAAATTATAGGTGGGATTTTTTGAAATGTTAATAAAATGAAAGTATTTATTCAAGAAATTCCTTCAATTAAAGAAATAATTCAAAAATGAAATGGAGCTCTTCTTATTTTTATTAATAATGTTAGATTTAAATTTAATAAAATTAAATTAAATAAATAAATTTGATTAATTATATTTAAGTTTATTAATAAATTAAAAAATAAGAAATTGATTGATGAAATTGATTGAATTAAGTAATATTTAATACAAAATTCAGCATTAATTAAAAATTTTTTATTAAAAATTAATGTTAAAAATGAAATAGTATTAATTTCAAGCCCTATTCAACAATTAATTCATGAATTAGAAGATATAATGAATAAAATTCTAAAAATTAAAATATTTAGGAATATAAATTTAAAATTATTAATAAAAAAAAAAGAATTTAATCTTTATAGATGAAGTATGAGTTCATTAGCTTGATTAGCTTATTTTTTTTATTATATATTTAGGTGTGATAGCATTAAAGATTTTGATTCTTTAGGATTTAATTAAAAATTAAAAAATATAATTCATATTACAAAAATAATATTTATATTATATAATTTACTCTATCAGAATAATCCTTTATTCAGGCATTTTGTA